GTAGATCTTATTGTTCTTAGTAATATTTTAGACAATTTTTCCATACACCTTTTATGATGAGGGGAATGTAATTTAGAGAATAGCTAGCTAGAGATATAGTAAAGAACAATTGATTTTGAACAATAGATGTCTTTCACATCCAACCGATGAACCGATTATAATTTAAAAATGGCAGTGCCAAAAAAGCGCACCTCTAGTTCAAAAAAACGTATTCGTAAAAATATTTGGAAAAGGAAAGGGTATTGGGCAGCATTGAAAGCTTTTTCGTTAGCGAAATCTCTTTCTACCGGTAGCTCAAAAAGTTTTTTTTGTGTGACAAATAAATAATCAAACAATAGACTAAATAATGTGAATCGGTCTAATTCAAAAAATAGTCTCATTTTTGTTATAATTTATTTATAAGTTTTTTTTTCTAAAGTTTAGAAGTTATCAAGATTATAAATAATATTAATCTAATAATAATAATTAATAATAGATAATAATCTAAATTACTATTTCATTTTTATTTAATAAAAAAAAATGATTTCCATTCTCTAATGTTTTAACCTGATCAATAACAATATAAAATGGAATTCATTTTGTTTTGTTATTTTTTAGTAGAAATAATAATTCGGTTGTCTACTGAATTCAAAAAGTGAATGGTATTCTTTTGTTTGAAAAAAGAATAAACGCAAGCACAAGGTTTCACCTTTTGTTTTGGTATGTTTTATCATTTTCAAGATGGGGATTATCACCTTCCCCATCGACTTGACTCGATAATCAATTTACTTTTTAGTTCTATCCATGGATTGAAGTCAAAATTATCTAGTTCAAAATGTTCCGTTTTATTTTCAGGAGACCATAAAGTAATAAACTATGAAACGAAAAACCCCGTTGTTAGTTAAGTTAAAAAATGGATACCCTAAAATAAATAAAAAACAAAACTATTATAAGAATAATTAATATTATTAACGAAAACGTTTAGATTAAATGCCGCCTAATTTTGAAACAAATTTTTAGTCATCAATTTGAATCTTTCCTAAAAAATATTGATTAACCCCCTCAATCTCGACGATTGAATAAAAATAGGTTATTATGATTTCGAATAAGCCGCTATGGTGAAATCGGTAGACACGCTGCTCTTAGGAAGCAGTGCTAGAGCATCTCGGTTCGAGTCCGAGTAGCGGCATGTCTTTTTCTAAATTCTAAATAGAGTAAGCCCTATAATAAATTCAATTCCCTATTTCAATTCCTATAATTGAGGCCCCCTTTTTAATAAATTTTATGATATTTTCAACTTTAGAGCGTATATTAACTCATATATCCTTTTCGATCATTTCAATTGTAATTACAATTCATTTGATAACTTTATTTGTCGATGAAATCGTAGGACTATATGATTCATCAGAAAAGGGGATGATAGCTACTTTTTTCTGCATAACAGGATTATTAGTTACTCGTTGGATTTATTTTGGGCATTTACCATTAAGCGATTTATATGAATCATTAATTTTTCTTTCGTGGGGTTTTTCCATTATTCATATGATTCCGTATTTTAAAAAACAAAAAAACCATTTAAGCGCAATAACGGCGCCAAGTGTTATTTTTACCCAGGGTTTCGCTACTTCAGGTCTTTTAACCGAAATGCATCAATCCGCAATATTAGTACCTGCTCTCCAATCCCATTGGTTAATGATGCACGTAAGTATGATGGTATTGGGCTATGCAGCTCTTTTGTGTGGATCATTATTATCACTAGCTCTTCTAGTCATTACATTTCGAAAATTCATAAGGATTTTTAGTAAAAGCAATAATTTATTAACGGAGTCGTTTTCCTTTGGTGAGATTCAATACGTGAATGAAAGAAACAATGTGTTACAAAACACTTCTTTGATTTCTTCTCAGAATTATTACAGATATCAATTAATTCAACAATTGGATCGATGGAGTTATCGTATTATTAGTTTAGGGTTTATCCTTTTAACCATAGGCATTCTTTCGGGAGCAGTATGGGCTAATGAAGCATGGGGATCCTATTGGAATTGGGATCCAAAAGAGACTTGGGCATTTATTACTTGGACCATATTTGCGATTTATTTACATATTCGAACAAATAAAAATTATGAAAGCGTAAATTCTGCAATTGTGGCCTCAATGGGCTTTCTTATAATTTGGATATGCTATTTTGGGGTTAATCTATTAGGAATAGGGTTACATAGTTATGGTTCATTTACATTACCATCTAATTGAATAAGGTACTTGACAACTAGAAGCCTGGGGCAGCATACGTATATATATGAAACCCTCATGTAAACCATCAAGAACCATTTGAATCATTCCATTTCCATTACTTGATTCAAATGGTTCTCGAAAATGTCAAAAATATCTGGTTATATATAGAATTCCAATTTTTTTATTTAACTTAAAAACAGAAAAAGACTTTTTTTGTACAATGAACGATTTTCAAAATCATCAGGTTTTTTATTTTGGTTTATTGACAAAAACTATCTATAAAAAAAATTTGATATAATAGCTTCGACCTTGTCAACTGATAATGAGAAAACGAAATCGGGATAAATACCAATACCTATTACAGGTAAAAGGATAGAAATAGAAATAAATAACTCTCGCGGTCCAGAATCAAAAAAATAAGAGTTTGGGGCATTAAAAAGCTTGTATCCATAGAACATCTGGCGTAACATAGATAATGAATAAATAGGAGTTAATATCATTCCAATTGCCATTACAAAAGTAATTAATACTTTTGTCATTAAAAGATATTTTTGGCTAGTAAGTATTCCAAAAAAAACTATCAATTCGGCAACAAAACCGCTCATGCCCGGTAATGCAAGCGAAGCCATTGATAAGATACTGAAAGTCGTGAATATTTTTGGAATTGCGATAGCCATTCCGCCCATTTCGTCGAGATAAATAAGTCGTATTCTATCATAACTCGTTCCGGCCAAGAAAAAAAGCGCAGCGCCAATAAATCCGTGAGAAATTATTTGTAAAATGGCCCCATTGAGCCCTGTATCGCTTATAGAACCAATTCCTATAATTATGAAACCCATATGAGATACAGAGGAATAGGCTATTCTTTTTTTTAAATTACGCTGACCAGGAGATGTTAAAGCTGCATAGATAATTTGAATTGTGCCCACTATCATCAACCAGGGAGAAAATATAGAATGGGCATGGGGTAATAATTCCATATTGATCCGAACCAACCCATACGCTCCCATTTTTAATAAGATTCCGGCTAAAAGCATACAAGTACTATAATGTGCCTCTCCATGGGTGTCTGGTAACCATGTGTGTAGGGGTATGATCGGTGATTTGACAGCAAAAGCAATAAGAAATCCAATATAGAATATTATTTCCAGGGCTACAGGATACGATTGATTAGCTGATGTTTCAAAATTTAATGTCGGTTCAGTGGAGCCATATAAACCAATACCCAGAACTCCTATTAATAAAAAAACAGAACCTCCGGCAGTGTACAAAATAAATTTTGTAGCTGAATACAAACGTTTCTTTCCCCCCCACATGGATAGAAGTAGATAAACGGGAATTAATTCTAACTCCCACATGATGAAAAAAAGTAAAAGGTCTTGAGAAGAAAATGGTCCTATTTGACCGCTATACATTGCTAACATTAGGAAATGGAATAGTCGGGAATCTCGAGTAACGGGCCAAGCCGCTAAAGTAGCTAAAGTTGTGATAAATCCTGTCAGTAAAATGGGTCCTATAGAAATTCCATCTATTCCCAATCTCCAGTAAAAATCAAAAAAATTGATCCATTGATAATTCTCCGTTAGTTGCATTAACGGATCATCCAATTGGAAATGATAACCGAATGCATAGGTTGTTAGAAGGAGTTCCGTTATGCATATAGATATAGTATACCATCTTATTACCTTATTTCCTCTATGAGGAAGAAAGAAAATTAAGGAACCCGCGGTTATTGGCAAAACTACAACTAGCGTTAACCAAGGAAAATTATTCATAGTAAAAACAAAATAAACTTGGACCAGAAAAACCCGTGCTCGAAATAAATATATTTTGAGCGCGGGTTTTTGTCGGTAAAGGTAAAAAAATCAAATGTATTCGAGTAGGGTTTTCTGGAACGTATTAATAAGCTAGACCCATACTTCGAGTTGTTTCATGCCATAAATAAACGCGAACACTCAAGAAATCCGTTGGACAGGCGGATTCACATCTCTTACAACCGACACAGTCCTCTGTTCTTGGAGCAGAAGCGATTTGCTTAGCTTTACATCCGTCCCAAGGTATCATTTCTAATACATCGGTTGGGCAGGCTCGCACACATTGAGTACACCCTATACACGTATCATAAATCTTTACTGAGTGTGACATTGGATCTATAAATTTTTGAACGTCAGAAATTTTCGATCTAGTAAATTTGTAAATGAATCATATATTTAAACACCAGATGAATCAATAATTTACCAGAAATTTTGAAGCAATCTACTTCTGGATCGACTCGCGCGATAGAGCCAAGATACTTTGATTTCTTACATTTTCGAAAATGTGGATTAGATTTAATGTATGGGCATGTTAATTTGAATTTATGAATATTCTAATTTCTATGATTAATACTACTTATTCAACAAATTCGATTGATTGATACGAGTTGATTTTCTGTTACGATAAATTGACGAAACAATAGCCGGTCCAATAGCTGCTTCAGCGGCGGCAATAGCTATAACAAAAATGGAGAAAATATTTCCTTTTAATTGCCGGCTATCAAAAAAATCAGAAAATGTTACGAAATTTATATTAACCGCATTCAGTATAAGTTCAAGACACATAAGGGCTCTAACCATATTTCGGCTCGTGATCAATCCATAGATACCGATAGAAAATAAGTAGGCACTCAAAACAAGTACATGCTCGAGCATCATTGACTAACTCCTTATCAATTTTGATTCATTTCAATATGAACTGAACAACAATTCAACAGATTCAATTGACTAGAATATAAAGTCCGGAACAAAGGA